GGATGATACCAAAGATCTGTATTTGTTTATAAACTCTCCTGGTGGATGGGTAATACCTGGAGTAGCTATTTATGATACTATGCAATTTGTGCGACCAGAGGTCCATACAATCTGCATGGGATTAGCCGCATCAATGGGATCTTTTATCCTGGTTGGAGGAGAAATTACCAAACGTCTAGCATTCCCTCACGCTCGGCGCCAATGAGTTTTTTATTTGTATTTTCGAAAAAAAAAAAAAGAAAACTATGCCTTCGCCGTATGAATATTAAGTAATAATAGCATGGCACTTCGAATTCGATATGAAAAAATTTTGTAGTTTTCTTTTTTTTCACAAAATTCGATTATGTATCGAGAGAGTAGTATGGGATAAAATGTATTTCCGATTTTCTCTTATCTATCGGAAATCTAATTTAGCGTCACAAACTTTTTTGTTTTCACACCGAAAGGCTCTTAACAATAATTATGTTCTAAAAAAAGGGGTGCGAAAAAAACAAGATTTTTCTTTTTTTGGTTGGATCAAAAAGAAACTTTGGGATTGCTGAATCAAAGACACAAAAAAAGAATCTATTAAAAAAAAAATAGAAAGCAACGGAGCCATCATAGTATTTTTGAACTCCCGGGAAAGGAAGGGTGGCAATTTGATCATTTCCCCATCTGGGGCTGATAGATTCTATCTTGATCTTTCTTGAATGGAAAGTAAGGATCAATTTGATTGTAGAGCCGTATGCAATGCACAAAAGATGATGCCCGTACGGTTGTTCAATTCTATCTTCTTTTCCTATTACTCTTTATCTTTCTTTTCTGTTCGTTTTATCACACCAGATAGAGAACCCTTCTATCATCAGGGTAATGATCCATCAACCTGCTAGTTCTTTTTATGAGGCGCAAACGGGAGAATTTATCCTGGAAGCGGAAGAACTGCTGAAACTACGCGAAACCCTCACAAGGGTTTATGTACAAAGGACGGGCAAACCCTTATGGGTTGTATCTGAAGACATGGAAAGAGACGTTTTTATGTCAGCAACAGAAGCCAAAGCTTATGGAATTGTTGATCTTGTAGCAGTTGAATGAAAAAAATAGATTTTGTGCAAATCCTTGATTCGAGATTTTATCTCCGAGTTTACTATATCTATTAAATCTATTAAATAGAATAAATTCATAATTATTCGGTTAAGATCAATCTAAACCAGCCCATTATATATATGCTTCAACATGCCAACTATTAAACAACTTATTAGAAATACAAGACAGCCAATTCGAAATGTCACGAAATCCCCCGCTCTTCGGGGATGTCCTCAGCGTCGAGGAACATGTACTAGGGTGTATGTGCGACTCGTTTAGATCATGAGCTGGCACAAAAAAAGCAAGAAAACCGCTTTCCAGTATGAATGATCACTACCTGTGAATAAGATAGAATGGAAGAAGGAACTCCATTCACTATCTAAAAATCAGAAAATCCATCCTTCTATTGTGTATAAAGTTTATGGTTTCGATTGGTGCAAATTCAATCACCTGAATTTAAGATGAGAAGAAACTCTCCATTGGTAGCAAATAGTTATCCATTAAGCGGAGGAAATCTTATTGAAATTCAAAAAAAAACATAAAAATAAAGTTCCCACTCGGTCAAGAACGGACTACGAGGGTCAGCTACCCCAGCTAACTTTCATAATTAAATACCGTTACTATATAAGTAGCTCTTATTGTGAAAGGCCTGTTACTGGATAATTCATGGGTAGAGCCAAAGAGTGTGGTGTGAACTATACAAGTTACCAATAACATTGATTAAATGAAGTAAAGGCTCCGGTGTATAGAGAAGACCTCACCGTTTAAGAAGTAACCATAGAAACGATGGAATCCACTATTTCTTTATCCATTTAATTTAGATATTTTTTTTATTGTTTTGACACCTAGCAAAAGAAAAAATTGTGGTCGGGAAGGTTATAGTAGCCAAAGCCATTGGAATTGTTATTTTATACATTGGAAAAATCCGTTTGGTTATTAATAGACCAAGGCGGGTAAAAGAATAACTGAAAGAAAAGAAATCAATTAGTTATTTGTGAAAGTTTTATTTATTCAATGACCAGAATTAAACGCGGATATATAGCTCGAAGACGTAGAACAAAAATTCGTTTATTTGCATCAAGTTTTCGAGGGGCTCATTCAAGACTTACTCGAACAATTACTCAACAGAAAATAAGAGCTTTGGTTTCGGCTCATCGGGATAGGGATAAGCAAAAGAGAAATTTTCGTCGTTTGTGGATCACTCGGATAAACGCAGTAATTCGAGAAAACGGAGTATCCTATAGTTATAGTAAATTAATACATGATCTATACAAGGGACAGTTGCTTCTTAATCGTAAAATCCTAGCCCAAATAGCTATATCAAATAGGAATTGTCTTTATATGATTTCCAACGAAATCAGAAAAACAAAAGAAGTCGATTGGAAAGAATACACCGGAAAAATTTAAACGGAGTTCCCCGGAGAATGAACTCCGGGAAGGTGGAGTCGAAATTACTATGATAAAAATGCTAAAGTAGTCAAAATTACTAAACACGTTCAATAAACTTTTTTTCCGATTCTTTTTTTTTTTTTTCTTACGACACGATAATAAAATCTGGATTCTCATATTTATCGAACAAACGACCAATCTGCGTTTGAGTTCGGATTGGAATTCTGATTCAAGTGAACAAAGAATAAGCCTATTTCATTCGGGTTCTAAGACTAGTAATTCGAGCGGTTGACTCGGTTCTTTCAAATTGCTTCTCATTATTCAGAAAGGGTAACAAAGATAAAATACGAGCTTGTTTTATAGCAATAGTAATTAATCGTTGTTGTTTCAAGGTTAATCTATTCACTCGTCTAGATAATATTTTTCCTTGTTCACTAATAAATCGACTAATTAAACTCATATTTCTATAATCTATTCGATCCCCCGATTGAATCGGGGGCAAACGCCTACGAAAAGATCGCTTGGATTTAAGAAAAGGTCGCTTGGATTTATCCATGATTTGTTTTGTTTATTTCTTATCCCGAAAATACTATTTCTTAATTGTCATTGTAAGCAGAAAGAGGATTTTTTTATTTATATATGTTCTATTTATATTTCAATATGTTCTATTCTATATAATTCTATATAATGTCATTTTTACCCTTTGAAGGATAAGACATATTTGGTTCGGTCTATTTCTTTATTTCCCCATGAATCGTATGTTTGAAACAATAGGAACAGAATTTTCTCAATTCTAATCGATTAGGCGTATTGTGCCGATTCTTTTGAGTAATATATCTGGAAATGCCCGTTGATGCCTTTTTAAGACCATTTCGGATACAACTGGTACATTCCAAAATCACCGTTACTCGCGCATCTTTCCTCTTGGCCATGAACCTCCTTTGGGTTTTTGATTTACTTAACTCTTCTATTTTGATTCGAAACGAAAAAAAGAAAGGAAGGAAAAAATAGAAGTTATTAACTTGAAATCCAATTCTAAAAGATCAAAATCAATAAAAAAATCAATAAAGTAATAATAAATCCAAGCAAAGCCATAGTAAATAATAAGTAAGACAATGATTTTGAAACTCTATTTAAACCCAAAGGACGGTATTTCAGTTAAAGATCCTGCATTCTTGCCTACCCTAGACCCGCATTTTCTTACTCTATTTCATGCCTCTATTATGAATATTCATTTCATTATTATCATTTAATAATTATTCTAATGAAATTCGAATTTTAACCCGAGTCTAGCAGACGTTAAATCCACTTTGATTGATTCTTTCTCTTTCGTCCCTTATTCTAAAAATAAGAAAACAAGGGAAAAAAGAGAAAAAAGGGAGGGGATTAGTCACAGATATTTAATTGTATCTCTAATCTTCTTCATTTCTTACGAAGTCAATAACTAGAATGAAAAAAAAGGGAATGTTAAGGCATCCGGGAAAAAACGATTAATCTCTATCAATAGACCTGCTAAAGCCCCGAACCATAGTGTACTTAGTACTGGGGCCACGGAGAGATATGTTTTTAGATCTCGCATTGAAAAACCTCCTTTTTATTTATTGTAATACATAAAGATAAAGATAATGCATATATGATCAGATGTATATGTAGTTAAGAACCACTTAGAGTTGTACACAGAATCCCTAATTCAAATTGAAATGTCCAACGATCCATAAGATTTTCATTTTCTTAAAATGAAAACAGAAAAAAATACATCTCTTCTTAGGCTTAGGGAATAGTTTCGAAAACTACTCATTTATTTTTTATGAAGGGTTGTATATTTCGTATATATATATATTATAGTATAGAATTATTTTAGTATAGAATTATTTTCCTTTTCTTATTATTATATGTTAAATGAGACCAAAAAGACGAAATGGGCAGAACAATTGTTTTCCTCAATGGAGAAAATAGGGATGTGGAAAACAAGACAGGAATTCTATACAATGACACTATAGAATAATTGAAGGGATGTGGCGCAGCTTGGTAGCGCGTTTGTTTTGGGTACAAAATGTCACGGGTTCAAATCCTGTCATCCCTACCTATTACTGCTCAAAGGAACAGTAACGAGGAATCAATTGAGATCGATTCAAATTGCATTGGACGGAAGCATTCATTTTTAGGAAACTATAGATATTTTTAGGAAACTATAGATATAGAATGTATCTATATACAAAATGTATTAGAATTAGAAAAAGAATCCTTTTCTTTACAGCCTTATCTTATTCTGATAAGAAAGCGCTCTTAGTTCAGTTCGGTAGAACGTGGGTCTCCAAAACCCGATGTCGTAGGTTCAAGTCCTACAGAGCGTGATTTTTTCTTCGTAGGTCCAATTAGAATTTGACCTCCTATGAATTAAAGAAAAGAGGAGGCCAAGAAAAAAAAAAAGAAATGTTAATTAATCAAAAGTCCAACTGATCACCACGCCTGTATTGTAAATATGCAGTTACGAATAAGCCAGCCAAAGTAATAGGAATTAGACCTAACACGATTCCAAATAGAAAAAC